TAAACTTAATTTTAAGAGATGCAAGCGGAACGGAATTGATAAAACAGTCTTAGAAACAGAATTCTCCCACTTAGGCTTACTATGCTTTGGGATTTTTTTAGAATATTATATTATTTATTTTCTATTTATTTATTTTTATAGTATAATATAACGGTATTGATATTGATATTCTAATCTACTTGATAGATATTCTAATCTACTTGAATATTGAATACCAGAAAACTATATGATATGAATATTTATTATTATTAACGCAGATATATCTATCTAATTTATTTATTTTATATCTATGTCTTCTCCGTTCTTTTATTACCCTCCTGTCGTGTTGTCAATTGACAGTATGACTTAGGGGTCAATATAATTTGACCGACCAAATCCTATTTTGGTAAACCATCTTGAATCTACTGCAGAGTGAAGGATCATGGATCCAACGCATAACCCTTTGTGAATGAGAGAGATAAAGATGAGAAAGACCAATGAAATAAAGTTTCAAGGTTATACAGTTTAATGGTAAAGTTTGATTTGATTACCATTAACTAACCCCCAGAATACTTAAGGAGTTTTTCCGTTTGATTTATATACTATGGATCTACTAAAGACGGATCTCGGCCTGAGTTATATTAAGTTAAAGTTAATAAGGTAACCCTACTAGGCCTTATTACCTATTATGTTTTTCCTATTCTATTTTTATATTACCTCAAGGTATTTTTCTTATTACCTATGGTATTTGTCTTATTACCCATATTCTATTTTTGATTTGGCCGGCCCTCGGGACCTTTTATTTCTAGTTGATTTATGAAGGCGGCCGTAGGCCCCTATGGTCCAGTGGTTACGACCTCTCTCTTTCACGGAGAAAACGAGGGTTCAAGTCCCTCTGGGGGTGTACCAAGACTCAAGACTATAGGAGTGGTATTTTCTATCAAATGATCCCGTAGCCGTATTTGTCAAGTCTGCCTGGTAGACGAAAGGAAGTTTATTATGGAACGTCTAAAAATTTTAGGCGTTGGGTCGATGCCCGAGTGGTTAATGGGGGCGGACTGTAAATTCGTTGACAATATGTCTACGCTGGTTCAAATCCAGCTCGGCCCAACAATTTGCCAATCTACTATCAGACGGTAGAACTCTCTTGTTCTTAAGAAATACCTTACCTGATACAAGAGAATAAAAAAGAATTCAAATTTTCTGCTAGATCTCTTCTTATTTCCCTGGGATTGTAGTTCAATAGGCTAGAGCACCGCCCTGTCAAGGCGGACGTTGCGGGTTCGAGCCCCGTCAGTCCCGACGGATCCAATAAGTACATCAATTCGCCTCTCCATTTTCTGTGAAAGAGGGGACAGAGAGCATAATTGAATCCCGAAGAGGTTTCCTCTCTTTTTTTTTTTTTCAGGATTCTGTCAAAGAAAGAATAAACCCTAAACTAAAATGAAAATAACTAAAATAGTGAAGTTGATAGAATATTCCATCTTTTATCCCGCGCCTCATCTTTCTCATACTTCTTTGTCTTCCAAACTCATACTTCTTTGTCTTCCAAAGAAAATTGGATCATTAAAATTTAGAACCTAATTCCTCTCTTTTTGGGTTTTTAATGGAAACGGATGGGTGGTTAGATGATACTTCGTTTGACTACATACAAAAAAAGAACAGAAAAGAAGGATAAAAAAGGAATTTTTGCTCGGTCCGGGAATCCAAGATTGGATTCGGTATGGATAAAGGATCTTCGTATGTTATACTATTCAATTCTCGACGACGAATTAATTTAATAGCTCAGATATTGTTATTCATGATATGATATTGATCCGATTCAAGATCATCGATAGGTAATGCATTCATTGAATTGACAGGTGAAAGATTTATCATCTCTATGGGATTAAATCCCGAGTTATTGTGAAATAAAAAAACGATGAGATTATGGAAGTAAATATTCTTGCATTTATTGCTACTGCACTGTTCATTTTAGTTCCTACTGCCTTTCTACTTATAATTTACGTAAAAACAGTCAGTCAAAACGATTAATTACTTTGAATGAAACTTGACTTCTGAATTCTTATCCATATTTGAAGAAATCAAAAGAAAAGTATTCTATTAAATGAAATCAACGGGCTATAATCGGCGGTATTCTATGAGATCCGAGAGTATGGTAAGAAAGAAATTTTTTTCTTATCATACTCTCTATTAGTGTTATAGTAATGTATAAAATAAAATTGTACTTGACTTTCTAATAAAGTTGCTATACTATATTAGCTTCTATCTTCAATCTATGTAGTTATTAATCCATATATGGAATTGACGTAGGACCCGATTCTATTTCTTTGATACATCTATTTATTCCGATGAATCTGAAAAAATCGTTTTACTGTTATAGAATACATTTCTCCACTAGAATCCAAGGGAATTTTGAAATGAGGATCTTTTTATTTAAATTGAAAATTATTTCAATTTAAATAAAAAATGCGTTGCAGAACGATCTATAAAACAATTGATACCGTTAACTAAATTAGGAGTGCTTCTAAAGTCCACTTCTTCCCCATACTACGAGTGAAAGGGAAAATGTAAAGACTACCATTAAAGCAGCCCAAGCGAGACTTACTATATCCATGTGAATTATATCCCTTATCTCTATGATAGAATTATTCCATTATTGCTCACTAATAATAGTAGAATGAATGGTCCAGAGTCAAAAAGGGATTCTGGCCGAACACTATTGATGAACCAGTCAAATAAATCCATTTCAAAAATTCCTATATGATTTCTAATCGGGAAAGACTAAATACAAGTAAAATATACAATGACACTATAAGGGAATGTTACTAATGGAATGGAACATCTATTCTATCTAGTAATAAAAAAAGAGACCCATTCCTTTTTCTTGCCCTTCAAAGTAAAAAAAATTGCTATCTATTACATACTTTTATTTCCTATTTGATCTAATTCGTACCCTTTCCCGATTGTCTCTCTGAAGGAGTTGGGAGATAGTATATTATACTCTTGACGACGGGTCTAAAAAAAAAATAATTTTTTTGCACTTTTTGTTTTCTATAAACTATAAAAAAATCCATCCAATATAATCTTTCTTTGAATTTTAGATTCAAGGATTTCCAAGCTTTTACAAAATCCCCAGAACAGAATAAGACAGCAGAACAGAATAAGAGATTTAGATTCATTTGTTGATGAGGCGGCACCCGGATTTGAACTGGGGAAAAAGGATTTGCAGTCCCCCGCCTTACCACTCGGCCATGCCGCCAAAACGATACACAATAGGAAAAAATTTTTCTTTTTCGGTTGGATTACTAAACTTTAGTTTATTGTACTTGCATCTTGCATCCCTTTTTGAATCCTTTTTCTAAATCTAAATTTATGTATAAAAATTAGAAAAGTTTTTATCCTTTCTTATTGTATTTAATTTATTTATTGTAATGTATTTGATCTACCCCCTCGATTGATTGTATCGTATCTTCCCACAATGCCGAAAAACTTCCACTCACCTTTCTATTGAAAAATCAAATGTCTATTTTCGCTTAAAAAAGCCGAAATTTATGACAAAAGGGAACCGTTAACTATTCGTTGACTGAGAATTCGTGACTTATTCTTGGCTAAAATTTGATTTCCCTAATGACATAAGAAAATACAAATGGATACATACTTAATTGATTCTTTTGAATCAAAAATCCTTCTCAATTTCTGGATTCTATTATAACAAAAATGATAAGTATATGTAAACCCCAGAAGGGAAATTTTTACACAGATACCAAATTGGCTATTTAGAGTATGTTGCCTATAAACAAAAAAACGGGAATTCATTGGAACAAAAAAAGGCCCGGCTGGGTATTGACCGGGCCAGGCCCAAAAGGCACTTCGAACAAAATAAAAGCAAGAAGGTCTTCTTTATTTATCTTTCTATTCTATTTGGATCTTTCGAGCATCTAAATGGAATTGCTAATTCTATAATAACGATAAAGAATGTAAAAGAAATACTTTATTTAATCCTTACTTGATGTGTAATGTAACATAGTAATTATCTTTTTCAATTGGGAGAGATGGCTGAGTGGACGAAAGCGGCGGATTGCTAATCCGTTGTACGAGTTATTCGTACCGAGGGTTCGAATCCCTCTCTTTCCGTTTCCGTTGATGACTTTCTATTTTTTTCTTTCAATTTTTGCAAACCCCTTTTTATTTTTTTTTTCCTAATTAAATTAAATATGTGGAATAGCTAAAATAAAATATTAATAAAATTGTAAAATCAAACAAGAAAAACTAAATTTTTATTTTATTCTTCACGTCCAGGATTACGTCCTGGATCATTGGATAGGAATCCAAAAATGAAGAGAGAAACAAAGAATATTACTACTGTGTAAACGAAAAGTTTGAGAGTAAGCATTACACAACCTCCAAGATCATTTTTTGAAAAAGAAAAACGAGAAAAGATAATAGATCCTCCACTTTTATATCACATATCCTATTTTGACACCAAGAAATTAATTATAGAAATAGAAAAGAATGTTCAGAAATTCAAATCAAATGAAGTTGAAATTTGTAATAAGAGTCTTTAATTTAATTACCACAAATCACTTTCATACCCACAATTAGATATTCTAAGGGACCCTAAGCTCATAAGGTATTTCCCCGAAAAAGGATTAAAATGGGGAAAGGAAATAGGGCGAGCCGGATTTCTCGCGACTATCCGAGAGTTTGAATCGAAGGTTCATACTGTCAGACTTATTTGATCTTATCAATTGTTATAATTTTTCTCGAATAAATCATGAATTTTCTAGGATAGTATTAAAGCTCTTATCGAAAACTTACAGCAGCTTGCCAAACAAAGGCTAAAAGAAAAAAGAACAGGGGTATAACTGGCATGACATCTACGATTGGATTCAAAAAAGCATAGGCTTCGGGCAATTTGGCGAAGAAAAGACTAGTCGGATAAAGGGCAGAATTAAGACAGATCAAACTAAAAATATTAAGCATAACAGACTTTTTTTTTCGTCGAAATAATTGCATTTTGATTGAGTTAAGGAAAAATGAAGAAAGTAAGGTAAACAAAAAAATCCTTCTTTTTTTTCTGCTCAATCAAAAATCCTCCAATTCTCAAAGGAGAATAGAAGAAATCATACTTTCATACAATATCTTAATTGAATTATATGTAATGATCAATAAATTCAGTTGAATTCTAGATATACACATGCCAAAATCCTAGCATGAATCTATAATAGATTCTATAAAGATAAAGAAAAAAGAGTTTCTCTAGATAGTTGGACTGGAATTGACGAAGACTTAATACCAATATTATTCTTTATTAGTATTAGTGTCCAATAAAAATAGAAATGGGGCGTAGCCAAGCGGTAAGGCAACGGGTTTTGGTCCCGCTATTCGGAGGTTCGAATCCTTCCGTCCCAGAGCGTATCCATTGTATCCTAATATTTGTTTTTTGTTCAAGGAGGTTCTGTTTCAAGGTCTAATATTGCATAGAATATTATATTATTCCTCCCTCTTTTTTGATTTTGAATGATTCTTTGCGGAAGCATATCTGAGTTTTTCACAAACTGAACTAAATCGAGTTCAAATGATATGCAAAAGTAACTGAACCCCTTTGTGACCCAGATAAAGCTAAGATGGGCCGTAGATCATAGTTGTAGAAAGATTACTTAACCTCATCAGGTTAAAAAAAATATGAAATGAAAATACATATAAAAGAGGAAGCGCTTAACCTATAGGTATGTATTCTTATCCTGTTTCAGTGACAATAGTGTTTCCCTTTTTGTGAAAAAGAATTGGCATCCCTAAAATATTTTATTTAACAATGATATGATATATATTTTCGATATTTTTTTTATTGTTTGATTTAGCTTATTTGCTTTACATCATTGACAATTCCATTCGAAAAGAAACAGAGATTTTTCTTTCTTTTTTCTTATGATAATGATAATAAAAGGGAGTCTTTACTGTAAAACTTGACTCAAATAATGATGTAGAAGTTGGAAACTTTTTCAAGTATCAAGATTTGTAATGATTCCTTATGGGTTGACTCTTTGGGAAGTTGGAAATGGGCCTTATTGAGTCACTTGAAGAGGCAGAGTAAAATAGAATTTCTTTTTTCGTGTGATTTCTGTTAGTTATGTTATTTCTATATCTATTTAGTTTAGATTTCTAGATATTTCTGTTAGATATTTTTTTGAAATAGATATTTATAAAAAAACGTTCCATTCATACAAAAAAGCTGGGGTCTTGCTAATATTTCTTCAGAAAAATCTTTATTATCTATGTAGATAAGAAAAAATATAAATTACTTTGTCTCTGTACCGACTGAACCAATGACTATTCATGATTCCATAATTGAATCAATTCCGTACTGGTTCCAAATTAGAGGAATGTTATGGTAAAACTTCGTTTAAAACGATGCGGTAGAAAGCAACGTGCGACTTGAAGGACACGATCTGGTGTGGATTCTTTTTATTACATCCACCATTTTATATAGGAATGAAGGTGCTCTTGGCTCGACGTCATTTGTTCTATTCTACTAGAGCCCTTCTTTTTTTTTATTGGGTTGTAATGTAAATAGTTCATGATGGAGCTCGAGTAGAAAGTATTGATTAATTTCTCAGGGGCAACGATCTAGGGTTAATGCCAATTCATAAATTGGAACAACTTCGTAAGTATATCTTCGATATCTTCGATATAGAAATCGAAAGGATCCGATTCGAGCAATTTTTCAATTCAAAAAATTTGTTGGAACGGCTAAAACTTTTTCGATACGCAGTGTATCGCGCACGAATCAACCGTCGGTATGATTCTTTGATAGAAAGAAATCGCAACGCAAAAGGGGTATGTTGCTACCATTTTGAAAGGATTAAGAAGCACCGAAGTAATGTCTAAACCCAATGATTTAAAACAAAGATAAAGGATCCCAGAACAAGGAAACACCACTTCAATTGTCTCACGGATCCGAATAACGAATCAAAATAGATTTTAAACGAGACAAAAAGGGTGGGTTAAAGACCACTCAAAAAAAATATATATATTAAATTAAAGATTTTTCTTTAAGATATTTGAGATATTATATTATTGAACTTGAGTTATGAGTACAAATGATTTTTTCTTCTTCAGGAAGTAAGCTAAATAAAAATGAGTGAAATTGAAATTATAGAATTTATTAATTTATTTTACGGATTCCTTTCCTATTTATTCTAATCAAATTTTATCCATAGATAAAACTTCGAATCATTTTTTCTCGAGCCGTACGAGGAGAAAACTTCCTATACGGTTCTAGGGGGGGGGGTTCTTTTTCATCTACATCTATCCCGATGAGCCGTCTATCGAATCGTTGCAATTGATGTTCGATCTCGAAGAGAAGGAAGAGATCTTCGGAAAGTGGGTTTTTATGATCCGATCAAGAATCAAACTTATTTAAACGTTCCCGCTATTCTCTATTTCCTTGAAAAAGGCGCTCAGCCTACAGGAACTGTTCAGGATATTTTAAAAAAGGCAGAGGTTTTTAAGTAACTTTGCCCTAATCAAACAAAATTAAATTAAGGAAATAAAAACTAAGGGTAGGATAGTGATTTCTATATCATTTTGGATATCTTTTCTATACTATGTTTTTTTATTTCCTTTCTTGGTCTATTCGTATCTATTTCTCATTGCTTTTATAGAATCCTTTTCTATAGAATCTTTTTCTAAGGAAACCGTATTTGATTGATCCTCAAAAAATAGAAAATTATGGCATTACCTGTAATCGGGTGGTTTTCATTTGAACTCTAATACCAAGTAACAAACAAGGAATAGAAGTTCTTTATTCTATAATTTTATTCTCCATCTAATCTAAAAACTCAAAATTTAGTATATAAATATAGGTATATGCAGTGCCAATCCAACACAAGTCCTTTTTTTTACTATTATTCAATTTAAGTTTTTGTATTTTTTCATCGTATTCTTTTCTTAACCTTTATGTTGACAACGTTGTATCGAACAAATATAATTCATCGTGATAAGCAGATCTATTTATTTCCGTCCCATAGGTTTTCTTTTTTATTTTTACTTGTTGATTCAAATGATGGGTTCGTTGGATTAGCTTTGATACCCGGATTTTTGATTGAAAAAGTGGATAACATAGAAATAGGGGATGTTCTACCATTTTTACATTTATTTCTTTTTTTGGTCGGGCAATTTTTTATTTTTTCATCTGATTCTGATTTAGTCATTTTTATGTTCCAAATAGAGTAGAAAAATTTAATAGAGTAGAAATTTTTTTTAGATTTTTTATTTCGTAGAGTAATGCTTTAATTTAATAATTTTGTTTTATTCTGATTGTATCTACATACCCTTTTATATTTGGGTTGCTAACTCAATGGTAGAGTACTCGGCTTTTAAGTGCGGCTAGGATCTTTTACACATTTAGATGAAGCGAGGGATTCGTCCATACTATCGGTAAAGTTTGGAAGACCGCGACTGATCCTGAAAGGGAATGAATGGAAAAAATAGCATGTCGTATCAATTAAGAGTTATGAGAATATTTTATTCTTTCCGGCTCGGTACAAAGCCTTCTTTAAATTATTGAAAGGGAGCAAACCGAAGTCAATTTCAAGTTGGGTCGAATTAATAAATGGATAGGGCCCCACGGCTTCAATTAATTTCATTTTTATTATAGGGAAAGAAAAAGCAACGAGCTTTCATTCTGAATTTGAATGATTACCCGATCTAATTAGACGTTAAAAAAATATTAGTGCCCAATACGGGAAGGCTTTCTCCCAGGAAAAAATATTATTGATTTTTTAATGAATCCTAAATATTACCACTCTCCATTCTATAATGGAATAATGGAGATGTATGTGTATAAGAAACAGTATATTGATAAATCAATTTCCAAAATCAAAAGAGCGATTGGGTTGAAAAAAGTAAAGGATTTCTAATCATCTTGTCATCCTATAAGGAAAACGAACATAAAAACTTAAAATTAAATGGAAAAAGAGATGATAGAGAATCTGTTGATAAGTTTATCTGGATCCGAGGTATCTATTCGGTTTGTACTATAATACCTTGTTTTGACTGTATCGCACTATGTATCATTTATAACCCCCAAAATCCTCTACCTTTCATTTAAATAGAATTTCAAATGGATAAATTCCAAAGCTATTTAGGGCTAGATAGATCTCAACAACACTACTTCTTATATCCACTTATCTTTCAGGAGTATATTTATGTACTTGCTCATGATCATGGTTTAAATAGATCAATTTTGTTGGAAAATGCAGGTTATGACAATAAATCCAGCTTACTTATTGTGAAACGTTTAATCATTCGAATGTATGAACAGAATCATTTGATTCTTTCTGTTAATGACTCTAAACAGACTCCTTTTTTGGGGCAGACCAATCATTTTTATTCGCAAATAATGTCAGAGGTTTCTTCAATCATTATGGAAATTCCATTGTCTCTGCGATTAATATCTTCCCTAGAAAGGAAAGGGGTAGTTCAATCCGAAAATTTACGATCAATTCATTCAATATTTTCTTTTTTAGAGGACAACTTTTCACATTTAAATTATGTATTAGATATACTAATACCTTACCCAGCCCATCTGGAAATATTAGTTCAGGCTCTTCGCTATTGGATAAAAGATGCTTCCTCTTTGCATTTATTAAGATTCTTTCTCCATCAGTGTCATAATTGGGATAGTCTTATTACTTCAAATTCAAAGAAAGCCAGTTCTTCTTTTTCAAAATCAAAAAGAAATCAGAGATTATTCTTCTTCCTATATACTTTTCATGTATGTGAATATGAATCCGGCTTCCTCTTTCTCCGTAACCAATCTTCTCACTTACGATCAACATCTTCTGGAGCCCTTATTGAACGAATTTATTTCTATGGAAAAAGAGAGCACTTTCCCAGGGCTTTTCAAGCAAATTTATGGTTGTTCAAAGATCCTTTCATGCATTATGTTAGGTATCAAGGAAAATCAATTCTTGCTTTAAAAGGGACGTTTCTTCTGATGAATAAATGGAAATAT